GTGCAGTGGAACCACCCACGGTTATGGACCCGAATCCCTTAGTATGGAATATTTTCTTTTCCAAGTGAAATCCCCTAGTATATGAAAGAATGAAAAAGCGCTTCCGTTGTTGTGAAATAAGAAGCCTTCGTATCTTAATGCATGTACTTAATTTATTCGGAGCTATTAGACTGGGATCCACTTCTTGGGGAATATGAGTCGAAGCAATAACAAGAATATTTCTAGTGGAATATCTTTCACAATCTCTACCTCTGGAGAAAGAGTTCTTTAATTTTAATAGAGCGAGGGATAAGTAACGCCACTCATTGATATACAGATCATGAACGTTTGGAATCCATATTATGCAAGGAGACATTGCTTTTGCTAATTCGAATTGAAAGGGGATATCAAATCCAAATCGGTCTATTACTATTTCCGGCGTCATATACATAGTTAGCCCATCCGTCATAGTTAGCAGCTCCGTAGCAAGGTCATCATCAATATCGTTACTATCATCAATATCGCTATCCTCACTATCATCAATATCGATATCGTCATCATCATCATCATCATCATCACTATCATCATCATCACCATAAACATCATCATCACCATAAACATCAAAATCAAAAAACTTGCCATACATGACCTTGCTCGGAGATACCGTAATGAAAGGAACATAGGAGTTTGTCGCTAGGTATTTGACCAAATAGGATCGTCCAACTCCTATAGAACCTATCACGAAAATACCCGTAGAAGGGGCTAGGGCTAAGCGGAGCGAAAAGGGTTTTCCATGAGATGGAAGATGAAAACTATTAGCCCCACACGAGGTTTGTGAATAAGTGATTGTCTGATAATGAGCAAGGAATATCCGTCTTTCTGCTAAACAGGATCTATTGAACTCATAATTCATTAGATACTTTTGATGAATGTCAACTAAGTATCGTAAGTAAATTGATCCCGGTTCTTCAATCATTTGATAACCAGAGTCATTCTTTGATAAATGATCACTATGAGTCAGACTCAATAGAATTTGATCAATCCCTTTTTCTGTCGTTACGTTGGAGAACTGAGTCACGAAATCTTTGTCTTCATGATCAATCGAATCATTGAAAACGACCCAGGATTCTATTTTATCATCAATCCAATCACCGTTCCTTTTTCCTTTTATTATCAATGAATGGATCTCTTTACTTGTACGACTTAGATGTCTCGTATTTATCGAAAAAGTGATTCGATCGATGGGATTTGGTATGATATTTATGAGATCGATGAGATTAGCGATGAGATTAGCGATGAGATTCTCGACGAGATTGATAGCCCAATATTTCTTCTTAAAACGTATTGATTTGACCCTATAAGCGGGACCACCACCCAATAGCATGTTGTCAACAAAACCCAGAAAATCTCCTAATTGTCCCAGAGCAGCTAGAAAGAGATTCTTTAACCAGAAAGAATTCGGTTCAGATGCAGGATACCTATCCAAAAGTTTTTGGAACTCAATCGTGTATGATGGAATCGTCAAAGATTTGATCTTTTCCAACTCTGTCTGTAACTCACTAGAGGCTCGGGAAATAAAGAGAAGATGGATACGAACGAGATATCCAGCAACAAGAAGAAGGAAAAGGATTGAATAGAGGAACTCCCGAGCATTTGTTAATCTCAGATGTGTCCATATCAATGGAACGGGTGGCTCATTATTTCGATGAATCATTTCTTCGGACAGAAGAAGATTCTGTAAACACTTACTCCAAATCTCACTTAAAATCTCACTTATCCGAGTCCGAATCCTTTGTGGAAGAATCTTCTGAAGAATTGGCCATGATCTATCTGATCCATATATAATATTATGAAAAATGGATCCAAATTTGTGACTGCTACTTAGTATCGACAATGAGTCTGAAAAAATATCTAAAAGGATTAAATTTAGATATTTGAACCCTGTCGAAGTAAGGAACCATGGCATATATGTTTGGAACCGATTCCATTTTGTTGAGAGATTTGAAAAAGCACTATCTAAGGTTCTATACATCTGCCCTTTCTCAACGCATTTCTTTAGAGAAAGACTCCGTTTTTCTTTGGATGGTAAATATTTCTCAGAACATGGAGTGTGAATCCAACCCATGTTTGAGAGATATTGATGCAAGTTCTTCCCTTCTGAATCAGATAGATTCATATCTGAAAGTGAAAGACCATAAGTTCTTTCAAAATTGACTATTTGTTCCTCTGTTAGAGGTGTTGCAGAAATGTCTGCGATCAAGTAAATAGCTCTACGAACGAATGGCTCGGATCGAATTGGAAAATGGAAAGATTTGTACAAGTTATACGTTTCGTCACCACTTTGTGAAAAATCGTTAGGTATGAATATGTCAGATACCTGTGACTCGATTGGTGAAATAGCCTCTCTCTCCAAAAAGATATGTTTTTTTTTACCGACGCGCAAAGAAAATATTTTGTTGCGAATGAACAAGATAGTGAGGAATTGTCCATATGTAAGATCATAATTATTGATACGGGTCTTTTCCACATAAAAAGGGAAGCTTTTGTTACAATAGAACCAGAAGTGATTTGGATCATTCAAGAACCGAAGTCGATTTGCTTTATAAAAAGAAGATATCAATGAACTTCTATGAAATGGTTTCACGGGATTCAGCCAATTGTCTCGATCATGGAATATCGTTGAGAAATAGGAATCCGTGTTATCAAAGGATTTCCTGCGATTATTTCTAGTATGGTTTTTGAACAAAGATGGTCTATTGATCAAGACTTTCGGTCTTTGGGAAGTATCATGATCATCCTCATCCAATAAGAAGGGTTTCAATTTATTCAAATGAACGATTTGAACACCTATCGATTCTAACAACTGATTGCGGAGTTGATCATTCGGACCTTTCAATTCATAGATGCGGATCTCGGACCTATGAATGGGGATATTCCCGATACTCACAGAGAAAAGGGGAAGTGCCTTGGACAAAAAGAAACGAAGTGACTTGGACAAAAAGAGAAGTGACTTGGACAAAAAGAAACGAAGTGACTTAGACAAAACTTCTTTGTTGATAACCTCGGACCAATCAATCGAATATTGATTAATACGTAATCGATCGAACACTACTTGAAAACGGTTCTTCTGTTCTTGAAAACGGTTCTTCTGTTCTTGAAAACGGTTCTTCTGTTCTTGAAAACGGTTCTTCTGTTCAGAAACGAAATGTTCCTGGAAATTCTTGCTCCCATTGGACCATTTGTAGCTATATACATCAGGATCCCGATTCATGGATCTCTCGGTTCGAGAAATAAGAGGATCAAACCATTTCTTCTGACTCTTTTTCAAATTCGATAAATGTTGGTTGATCGTATATTTCATTATAGTTATATGATTCAGAGTATCATTTCCTATTTGATCCCTTTGAATTCCATATTCGAAGTTGCGATCGGATCTATTCATTAAAAAGAATCGATTAGATACATTTCTTATGTACCCATAGATCCTATATTGGATTTGAATCAGATTTCGGATCAATCTATATTGATTGACTGCCTCCATTATGTTGTTGCTAGCAAATACCGCTGTTTTTCGTTTTGGATCTTCCAAATCATTCCCGCAGTAGATCTGGACCGATTCTTTTCTGATCCTTCGATAAAAAGATTCATTCTCTTCATAAAAAAGAGGAGGTAGAACCAATAAAGATTTCTTTTTCGATTCATCTCTGGAGTTGAATACCTCATTCAAGAATTTTTTTTGATCCAACCCGCAGGAATCAATAGAAAAGGCAAATCCCCTATGATACACCAGATCCGGCTCGGTTATTGATAGAGTGAATAGATCTGCCATTTCTTGAAATCTCTCTTCTGATTCAAAATCGTGGTGTAACGTGTATCCCCTTTTGTTCCGGTCATGGAATAGATGAAATAAATCCAAAAATGGATTTTTGTTCAAGAATGAAATCTTATTGGAACTGTCCATATCCGGTTCATCCTTCGGAACCATATTACATCCCGGATCTGATGAAATAGGATGAATTGAGACGGTATTTTGTAAATACGTCATTATCTTGAATAGATCAACTATTTCTTTATTTTCCGATCTCCTGGAATGGACAAATTGTTTTTTATTCAAAAATTTCTGATCTCTAGTGGACCTCTCAATAGGATTCGAACCCAGATGAAGTTCTGACCATCTGTCAGAGAAAAAAGAACGAATTGATCTTGTAGGATTCCCAAGAAATTCTTCGATTTCTTCCGGAAGCAGATATCGATCTGATTCTATCTCTGTTCGTTCCGTTTGAAGAAAGGAAGGATCCCAAGGAATCGATCTTTCTTTTAGTTGCTGAATCTCTGTTTGATCGATCAATGTGGGATATTCTGAATCCTCATTTCTAATGGAATCGAAATGATCTATGGATTGATCAGAAGATCCTTTCAATTGGCTAGAATCCCTTACTTGAACGAAAATAGATCTTGTGGAATCATATTGAATATTTGACAATACATTCCGTACCTTGCTAAAAAACCGATCCTTGTTTACCATGTCTAACCAAATCAAATTCTCTCTCGATACGTTCCTCAAAAAATCCGATTCGTGCTGATTCTTCCCCCAACTAACGAAGAGATCTTGGCGGAATTGCCACATATGAAATTGAGCACAATTTTGCAAAGAAATACCCCACTTGTTTCTCGAGAAGAGATGGGAAACATGCTCAATATCATTTGATTGAATAGTTGCCTCAGCTCCTTGTTGTTTGAAGAAACCCTCCCCTTCAATTGGTCTTTTTTCGCGAAAAGCAGACATGAGATAACAAATCAAGTCTTTCCCTAAGATTTCGAATAGCTGTCCCGAATTCAAGTTGATTATGTTTCGCTTCTTCCTCGGAGAAAGACGATCAAACAATTCCCAATCATGGTCCTTGCGGATCGGATCATCCGTATAGGATAAAAACAGAAACTCCAGATATTTGCTATCTTTCTCTTTGAATGAGATCTCAATTCCAGCTACGGTTTCATTAGATATCTTACAACTAGAATCC